TCACTAGTGGCATTAATCAAATTTACTTTTTCTCGTTCTATTTCAGAGTATCCATTCATTCGATACTCATCTGCTTCTATTTCCACTTTACGTAAGCGAGTCCGGGCTCTTTCGAGCTGCTCGACGGCCCCTTTACGTAATTCTTCCGAATTTCGAATAGTACTTAAAATCCTCTGTTTTCGATTATCTAATAAATCATTTAATGAAAGTAGATTATCTTACCATTAATTTCACAACTTCCATGATCTCTTCCCGAACCAAACATGAATCTTTCGATTCATTTGGCTCTCACGCTCAATTATTTATTTATGGTATGAGTATTCCCATAGCTTTTTTTTTAATGTAATGAGCCTACCTTCTCTTTTCTGTTTGTAGTTAAACATATCAAAACTTATAAAATAAAAAACCAGAATATTAGGAAGACTCTTCCGACTAGACCAGATCAAAATCTAAAATTGTCAGCAAAGTTGTTTTTTTATTTGTACTTTTTTTTCTTCAAGTCCAAAAATTCCTCTTTTTTATACATAGGTCGTCGATTCGGCATTAGATAAAAAAAGGAACTTTGTTTGCTTTTTTTATCTCGTAAATAGTTTAAATTTATTTATTGATATGAGTGTTATATATCAAAATCAAATAAATTACCAATTTATTTGAACTATTTGGTTACTAACGTAGTGGTAGAAAGAATACCATGTTTTGTCCGGACTTTAAACAATTTAGCTTTAACCATGTTAAAGGTCTCGCATTATTGGTTGATAGAGAATCAAAGTGGATTTACCAATAAATCACGAAATGCTATGGTTCTTGCATATAATTTCTTAATTTATTCAGAAGAAATTCGTCGAGATCGTGCACTTTTTTACTATTTCCCCTATCCCTTATAAATACCATAAGTGCAGATGGATGGATCCATCCTATTCTTGAAATAAACAACTCGCACACACTCCCTTTCCAAAATAAATCAATACACCAAGCACTACACTTAGATTTATTGGATTTGTTGCTAAAATATCGGTATTAAACCCGAAACTTCCGGCGTATGGCCAGCGGCCCAAGTAAACGAAAGAATCAATTACATTTTTCATATATTCTCCTCTCTTTTCTTTTGGATAGGACTAACAAAGTACAGAGTTCTTTTTGTATCACTCCGATCGCCCTTTTTTTTTATCGATTTTTTTTATTTATTTCCACTTTATTTATTTAATGAGAATAAAATAAATATAGTAATTTCATTTGTTTTGTTTAAATTTTTTTACATTTTCAAAAATTTTCTAATTCTAATAAGATACTTTACTTAGACTTTAGACTTAGGTTTTAGATCTGATATCAATTGAAAAATATTTCATTTGTCGAAACACTTCCAAACAATGAAAATAAAAAAGTTTTCTATTGTACTAAGCTAAAGACAGAAAGGAAGAAAGCAAGTGAATGCGGTAATTCCTCATCTTCAAATCAATCCTTCCTAGGTATTGTCTCAATAAAAAAGTAATTTTTTAGTAACGTGTTAATATAATTCTAATAATTCTAAGAAGCAAAGGAAAATTCCAAGATTCCAAGTTAATAATAAAAAAGTCTCTAAGGTACTTTTTTTATATTAAACAAAAGGATTCGCAAATAAAAGTGCTAATGCCACAACCAGTCCGTAAATTGTTAAAGCTTCCATAAAAGCTAGACTAAGCAATAAAGTACCTCGTATTTTACCCTCTGCTTCCGGTTGTCTCGCAATACCTTCTACAGCTTGGCCTGCAGCAGTACCTTGACCAACTCCAGGTCCAATAGAAGCAAGCCCCACGGCCAATCCAGCAGCAATAACAGAAGCGGCAGAAATCAGTGGATTCATGGTAAGTTCCTCACACAAAACAAAAAAGAAGAAATGGTTAATGATACAATCAACCAATCAATTATGACTTTTTTAATTAAGATCCAGCGGTCAAAGTAACTAAAAACTCCAAGTTGAAATAAGAATATTAATTACTAAAACTAAATTAAAAAACGGAATCGTCAGAACTATCTCGTTTTTAGTTTTTAACTATCATAGAGTTTTTGTAAATCCATATGCATACAGTTGTAACTATTGTATTTCTTTGTTTCGAACCATTCTTTCATTTAATTCTTCGTTCTTTACTACACTATTGTTAAGTTTATTTATTTGTTAAGTTTATTTATTTTTTCATTCAAAAAAAATTGCTAGAAGAGAAGGACTGATATTGAAATCTATCTAAATGCAGTGTGAGCTGCAATCAATATCAATCAAATTAATTTAATACCAAATTAATCCAATATAAATTAAAATTAATATAATAATATAATATATATATAAATATATATATATATATTAATATGTAATAGTATAGTAATAAAATAATAGTATAGTAATAAAAAAGTTAATATGTAATACATATTATGTAATAAAAAAGTACCAATAGATATTAATTATTAATATATTAATCTTAACTTAATTAACATTAACTTAAATTCAAAATTTTTTTATATTTATATTATAAAAAATTAGATTATTTGTAATTTGTATATTATACATATTATCAAATAATAATAAATAAAATAATAACAAAAATTTTGAATATAAAAATTAAGGAATTAAATTAAGAATAAATTAATTTAAATTAATAATATTAAGAATAATAAATAAAAATAATATATATATAAATTATATATAAATAAATAAGAAAAGAAATATATAAATAAGAAATATATAATGAATTGAATCTAATTTCAATTTGAATTAAACCGGATAATAAATATATATATATTTTATGATTTTATGTTGTATATTATTCATATATAACATAACAAATATGAATAATGAGGATCCAGAATATGATTATAGGATTGGTTGTAATTAGGAAAAATAGAAATTCTAGCCTTACACCTTACAATACTATAATAAATAAATAAAATAAACAATAAAAAAAAAAAGACTATTTGAAAAGCTAGTTAATGATGACCTTCCATGGATTCACCTATATAAGCCGCGGCTAAGGTTGCAAAAATAAGAGCTTGAATACCACTTGTAAATAATCCAAGAAACATGACAGGTATAGGAACTACTGAAGGGACTAAAGAAACAAGAACAACAACTACTAATTCATCGGCTAATATATTTCCGAAAAGTCGAAAACTAAGAGATAAAGGTTTTGTGAAATCTTCTAGGATGTTAATTGGTAAAAGGATGGGGGTTGGTTGAATGTATTTCCCAAAATAACCCAATCCTTTTTTGCTAAGACCCGCATAAAAATATGCGACGGACGTGAGTAAAGCTAAAGCAACAGTAGTATTTATATCATTCGTGGGTGCAGCTAATTCTCCATGAGGTAACTGTATAATTTTCCAAGGTAAAAGAGCACCTGACCAGTTAGAAACAAAAATAAAGAGGAACATAGTTCCAATAAAGGGAACCCAAGGGCCATATTCTTCTCCAATCTGGGTTTTGCTTAAGTCTCGAATAAATTCAAGGATATATTCAAAGAAATTCTGACCGTTGGTCGGAATGGTTTGTGGATTCCGAACAGCTATAATGACTGAACCTAATAAGATAGCAATTACTACCCAAGAAGTGATAAGTACTTGGGCATGGATTTGTAAACCTCCTATTTGCCAATATAAATGTTGGCCTACCTCTACACCCGATATATCGTATAACCCTTTGAGTGTTTTAATGGAACATGGTATAACATTCATATTGTCCTCTAGCAGAAATTGAACTTCAAAAAAGAAATTATTTTGATTCAACCATCTCTATCTCTTTTTCAACTCACCAATATGAATCAAAAATCGTATTCATTAATTGTATAGTTAAGATATCAAGAATTTACATAGGATACCAAGAAATCACGTAATATAATAACATATTATCAATATGCCCGCACTTACCTTTTTGCTTTTTTTTTTTTTATTTAATTCAAGATATAGTAACCGAATCCAAAAAATCCCCCCTTAATCATAATCAAGGATTTCTTATATAGCTAGAGCGGCCCCCACAAATTGCGGATACTAATTTGTTAAGAACCAATCGGATTGAAGCTATAGCATCATCGTTGGATGGAATCGAAATATCTGCGAGATCCGGGTCACAATTTGTATCGATTAAACAAATCGTCGGAATACCCAAAATTACACACTCTCGAAGAGCCGTATATTCTTCTTGCTGATCGACGATGATCACAATATCAGGCAACCTCGTCATATATTTGATACCGCCGAGATATGTTTGCAAGGTAAATAATTTTCTCTTCAATATTGCCGCATCTCTTTTGGGAAGACGGTTGAGTTTACCCATCTTTTGTTCTGTTCTTAAATCCCTGATCTTTTGAAGTCTCGTTTCCGTAGTAGACCAATTCGTTAACATACCACCAAGCCATTTTTTATTAACATAATGACACCGGGCTCTTATTGCAGCCGATGCTACTGAATCTGCTGCTTTATTTTTGGTACCAACAATTAAGAAGGTTCTTCCCCTACTTGCCGCATCAAAAACTAAATCAGAGGCTTCTGATAAAAAACGAGCAGTTCCAGTGAGATTTGTAATATGAATACCTTTACGCTTTGCAGAGATGTAAGGGGCCATTCTAGGATTCCATTTCTTAGTACCATGACCAAAATGAACTCCGGCCTCCATCATCTCTTCTAAATTAATGTTCCAATATCTTCTTGTCATTTTTCCCACACTTCCTTTTTTTTTTTTTACTTTAACAAAGAGACGAGATACTTTGAAATAAGTTTTGAAATAAGTAATTGTTCCGATGGAACCTTCTGCCGGGAATTGACCTTTAATACACAGTACAAACCATTAATGTCTTTTAATTACTTATTTTATTTTTTTATCAATATTCGAACAAGAACAAGATAGTTAAGTTAAAAGAAAAGCCAGACCAGATAATGAAAAACAGATAATTAAAAGAAAGTAAAAAAATCCGCTCTTAGGAATCATGAAATCGCGTAAATGATTGTTCTAATGTCTCATGGAAATTGTTTGGTACATAAGAACAAAATAATTCTCTATGGTGTAACAAAAGATCTTTTATTTCCAAGTCAAATAGATTCTTTCTTTTGATTTCCAAATAAAAGTTTTTGTCCTTACTTGAATGGTGCACTAATTTTTTGAATCCTGTACCAACAGGTATAATTCCACCTAGAACAACATTCTCTTTCAGGCCTTTCAACCAATCAATACGACCTCGTAGAGCAGCTTTTGCTAAAACTCGAGCGGTTTCTTGAAAACTTGCTTCGGATATGAAACTTTGAGTATTCAAAGATGTCCTTGTTATTCCCAATAGGATTGCGCGATAAGAGATCGCTTCGTCCAAAGCGCGCCCCACTCGTTCCGCTCGCAACAATCCAATTAATTCCCCAGGTGAAAAAACATTAGACATTCCATCTTCTGAAACCAACACTTTTGATGTTACTTGACGTACAATAATCTCTATATGTCTATTATGGATCTGTACCCCCTGAGATCGATAAACCCTTTGGATTTTATTAACCAAAGAGATACGACTTTGAGCTATGGTTAGCTCGGCTTGAATCAAGAATCCCCAGGGGATTCCAAAAATTTTTGGTATACCTTTGTTCCAACTTTCAACTCTCCTTTCAAGGTTCATTGATATTGAATCAATCGAACGTACTTCTAAGATTTGTTCCACTTTTGGAAGACCTTGTGTTATGTCACCAGATCTTGATTTTTCATATATAAATGTAACTAATGTATCTCCTTCGTAAAATATTTTACCATAATGGCCATGAATAGTTGCTCCTGGAGTGGCTAAATAGGGCTTAGCAGATCTTATAATTAAAGCGTCAACATCAACAATTATAATTTGCCCAGATTTTTTTATGTGCGGTTTGTATTTGAATAGACATATATTTTCACAAAAAAATTGTCCAAGGCTAATTATTGTAGATGTCTCTTCCCAATAATCGTGATGGAGAAAATGCCAATTCAAATGGAATGGATTCAAAATGATGTTACTGCATGGATCGGGATTATAAATCCTCCTATTTTCATCTATTAAACAGTATTTAAGTACTTTAAGTACTTGGAAAGTCTGTTGAAAATTACCAAGTAGCAAATATTTCTTTAACAAAATCTGATTATAAGTTATTAAATGGTAAAATAAATATAAATTTACCATTTTAGGGACAATAGTCCCCAAAGGACACAACAAATCCTTAATTGGGATTATGGGATCCGATTCTTTTATCATGTTATATTTCGAACCATTGAATGGACCAATTCGAGAACAATTGGATGATGACAAAATTATCAAAGATTGGCATTCCTTATTTCGATTCAACAATGTACCAATAGTACCTCGATGTTGTGTAAGTAATTGAATACTAACCTTGCGGTAAAAAGGATTTATATTTGTACGATCTAATCCATTATCGGAAATCAATCCCGAACTTGCCCTATCATATCTTTTTCCGATATACGAAATGCTGGACTTTACTAACTCAATTCTCATGAAATTTCGAATCAGATCATTTCCCTTTACCTCAATAAAGGAAGCACGAATCTCTTTCGGAGAACCATTTTGTTCTGGATCCCAATTCAATATTAAACAAGTGCGAACTAATTGAATACTTGTGTGAAAAATTCCTCGAATTGACTTGCCATTTCCATAAAGGATATAATTGACAACTCTAAGTTGGACATTATCCTTTTCCCGCAAGAGATCTTGAGGAAAAAGTGTTGCTAAATTTATGCCATCAATTATTTCATATGTGACTACGGGTCGAACCGAAACAAAATACTTTTTCTTCGTGGGTGTGATCCGTTGGATATAGATCCAATTTTTCCATTTTTTTGTTTTCGGTGGTATAAAAATGCCGCTGTGCCTAGATATCTTATCTGCTTCTCCAGGAAAATAAATATCTCCGGAAAATATTTTTAGTTCAATATTTTTTTTTTTTCTCTCCAGGCGGACTAATCCGCCTACTCGACTTCTTGTATTTAAAGCGAGTTGTGTATTTACTCCAATGATACTATTGTTCTGGACCATTATCAATGAAGATCCAGGTAAAATATGCACTTCCTCGAGAATAAAAAAAAAACGATCTACTTTCATTTGGTATTTCGGAATAAATTCTTTTGATCCTCTATACTCAATCAAATCCTCTTTTTTTATAATTGAATTGACCTCTACGGTCCCATATTTAGTAATTCCCGAATTATTTCTTCTGTATCGTGGATCATCAAAAAAAGCAAGAATACTATTTCTACGTAAAATACCCTGTTTTGGTATTTCGATTGAAATACCAAAACAGGGTATTAGTTCATTCTCTCGTTTTTTATCATATTGTAATGGGATGATGAATCTATTTCTTCGCTTTTTCGCTAAGAAATAAGAATTCCCTTGGATAATAGAAGGATATATAATATTCCAATGACCATTATATATGGTTTGATCAGGTCTTGTTGAATAGTCAAGAATTTTCTTATCTTTTTTATCAGAAGTATCTAACAATTTATATCTTACTCGACCGTTAGTCATTGATAGATCAGAGATATATCTTTCTTCGACAGAAAAAGCATGAGGATTCATTTGATCTTGATCCTTGTAGAGCGAAAAAGACACTATATTAGATCTGCACGAACCTCCTGCTAATATCCATAAATGACTTGTTTTTAATAATAGATGAACATTACCATATGTATATTCAGGTGCATGGTGTACATCAGTACTCCAGTGCATTTCTCCCTCTGATTCAGAATAAATATGTTTTCGTACCTTCTCTTTAAAATAAAAAGTGGACGTTCCAGCACGAATTTCAGCAATTACTTGTTCTGATTCTACATATTGATTATTTTGAACTAAAATCAAACTCTTTAGTGGAATATTTACATTATGTAGAATATCCCGACTCTCAATAGTTACATACAAGTCCATAGAACATAGAAAAGCGGGATGCCCATGACGGGTACGTGTGGGATGAACCAAATTCTCATTCAATTTTATTTTTCCATTAGAAGGAGCTCGTACATACTCGGCAGTACCACCTGTGAATACTCCACCGGTATGAAAAGTTCTTAATGTTAGTTGAGTCCCTGGTTCCCCAATTGATTGACCTGCAATAATACCTACAGCTTCTCCCAATTCGACCAGGTCACCATGAGTAGGACTCCGACCATAACATAATTGGCAGATCCAAGATGTACTCCTGCAAGTAAAGGGGGTTCTAATATATATTGGTTGCGCTCGAAAGGTTATGAATCGATTTATAAGTCCAATCCCAATATCTTGATTTCGAGTGGCAAGACATCGCAAACCAATATATATATCGTCTGCTAATACACGACCAATTAGTGTTTGGACAAAAATTTTTTCTGTCATACCGTTTTGAGGGCTCACGGAAATACCTCGGATAGTACCACAATCTGTTCTACGTATAATAATGTGTTGAACTACTTCAACAAGTCTACGTGTGAGGTATCCAGCATCTGATGTTCGTACAGCAGTATCTACAACTCCTTTGCGAGCTCCATAGCAGGAAATTATATATTCTGTCAAAGAAAGTCCTTCACGTAAATTGCTTTGAATGGGTAAATCAATCATTTGTCCTTGGGGATCCGACATTAATCCTCTCATACCCACTAATTGATGTATCTGAGATGCATTTCCTCTAGCTCCCGAAAAGGACATTAGATGTACTGGATTAGAAGGATCAGTCATACGAAAATTAGGATTCATTTCTTGTCTCAAATATTCACTTGTAGCATACCATATCTCAATGGATTGACGTAATTTTTCTACCGCGTGTACATTCCCATAATGATGGTGTTTCTCTAAAATAAAACTTTGTTGTTCGGCGTCTTGGACTAACCATCCCTTCGAAGGGATTGTTAAAAGATCATCAATTCCTAATGAAATAGATGTAGCAGTGGCTTGCTGGAAACCCAAAGTTTTTACTTGATCCAGGATATGTGATGTATATGCCATTCCGAAATGATCGATTAACCTGCTAATAAGTCGTTTCATAGCAGTTCCATTTATCACTTTATTGTGAAAGACCAGATCAGCCCGTTCTGCCATAAGTACCTCTTCTCTTATATTTCTTCTGCTAAGTAGGATTCGACAATGGACCCAAGTCAATGATTCGAAAACTTCCTTTCCTCAATCTTGATTCACACAGAAATTAGAATACCAGTGAAATTTGATTTGGGAGACCTGAATTACCCTAGGCACTAGGCACAAACATCGCCTAATCTAAGAAATTAGATTAGATAGTGTATGAGTGGGCTCGACAAAAACCCTGTATGGCTTCTTCTAATTCTCTATAAAAAGAAATATGACCAAGAGTAGTTCGAATGTATATAGAACGGATTTCTTTTGTTATACTTCCTACTATTAGATAGTGCCCATAAATCTCATGATAAGTACCTAAAGATTCATATTGAACTTCGATGGGAACTTCTCTTGAACCAATGACACGTTGATCTCGTCTCCATCGGAGCCACAAAGGACTATCTAAACTGATTCTTTTCTGTCGATAAGCTCCAAGTGCATCATAGGAACTAGAAAAATGGGGTTCTTTTTCCCTCGTATACCTATAGTTATTATTATGATTATCAACTATTTTTTTTTGGTAGTTTCCACTATTATATGGATTATACCTATTTGCACAAATACCTCGACGATTTCCGATTGTTAATAAATAGAGTCCAATAAGCATGTCTTGAGTTGGTACAGAAATAGGATCCCCGATAGCTGGAGACAAGAGATTCATATGAGAAAACATAAGTAAACGAGCCTCCGCTTGAGCTTCCAAAGATAAAGGTACATGAACAGCCATTTGATCCCCATCAAAGTCTGCATTGAAACCCTTACAAACTAATGGGTGTAAACAAATAGCGCTCCCTTCCACTAAAATAGGTTGGAATGCTTGTATGCCTAATCTGTGCAGGGTGGGTGCTCTATTCAATAATACAGGATGCCCCTGCATAACTTCTTGAAGTATTTCCCATACAATGGGTTCTTTTTCC